TTGATTGATAGGAATTTTATTGTTAAGATCCTATAAATCGATTAGAAACCTCAGATTCATCTTAGAACCACGATGATTCAATAAAACTTTCATTTTAAACTCAATTTAAGTACAAAGCAAAGATTCCCTGAGTTAAGAACCGTTGTATCATCACTTATCAATGTCAATGAATAAATATAATGACTATAAATCCAAAGAAAGGTTTCTCCCTTGATCAAAATAAACATAAACAAAGAAATTTTAAAGACGAAAAATCTTTCAATTTATACCTTATAACTCTTTGAAATTTTTTGAAGTCCGGTCACGGGATTGAATATTAAGTCTGAATCATAGTTCGAATACTTCATAATCTATTTCATATCTTCCGTGCTCCAGATAAGATACTATAATAAATATCTGACGGACTAAAAAACCATCTCTATCAAGATGACAGACCCGTTCTCTGTACTATCAATAGGATCCATTATAACAAGTCGCACACTCATATTCCAGAAATACAGAAAAAAAGAAATTCCACGATCGAACTACCAAATATAGACTAGACTAAAAAAATCCGAGACACAAGCGCTTCACTTTGTATTGCAAAGCTAAGATTTAGTAGTTCTTGTGAATCTAATTCATTGAGATTCCATCCAATAAAACGGAAGAATTATAAATCTCCAAAATAATAGATAGGAATATCGCAAATAGAGCCATTGCGACACCCATTAAAGGAGTAGTTCCCCACCCGGGAGCTACTTTACCATATTCCGAATTCAATGGTTTCAATAAACCCCCTACATTAGTTCGTCTTGGAACAGATTTAGAACTACCATCAACGCTTTGTGTACCCATAAATCCTATTTTGTATTAATTGAGATCTGTTGACTTTGTATACCATTCTGTTCTAAATAAATGATCTTATCATAGATCCACTGGGATCATGACATTATATAATAATGGAAACAGCAACCCTAGTCGCCATCTCTATATCTGGTTTACTTGTAAGTTTTACTGGGTATGCCTTATATACTGCTTTTGGGCAACCCTCTCAACAATTAAGAGATCCATTCGAGGAACACGGGGACTAATTGAAGTAAAGGGCCACCCGATATTGGGTGGCCCTTTACTTCAATTAAGATAATAAAGAATCATTTCATCTTTTTACTTTTTAGTTGGAACTTTAGGCGGTTCTCGAAAAAAGATAGCGAAAAAAATTATTCCTAGAGTCGAGACTAAGAGAAATGTATAAACCAAAGCTTCCATAGATTCGATCGTGGTTTACAATTATAGCTTCCATATCTGTTTATTTAGGAGCGTCTCCCGGATACAAATAAAACAAAGAGCAAGAGTCAAAGAAAAAGCAGCGATTCAAATCAAGAAATCTTCAGTATCCTATTTCAAATTACAAAAATCAAATAAATAGAGGCAAAAAGTAAGAGATCAATATGGTATCAGACTACCTGTCTTCTTGTAGTTGGATCCCCAAGTTTTTGGAATGCTCCAAATTCAACTTGAGCATCTAAATCTGGATCAATACCAGCAAAAACATCTCTGAACAAGGTTCGAGCACCATGCCAAATGTGCCCGAAGAAAAAGAGCAAAGCAAATGAAGCATGGCCAAAAGTAAACCAACCCCTTGGACTGCTACGAAAAACACCATCGGATTTCAAAGTCGCACGATCTAATTCAAAAATTTCACCCAATTGAGCGCGTCTAGCATATTTTTTCACAGTAGCAGGATCGCTATAACTGACTCCATTTAGTTCGCCCCCATAGAACTCAACCGTTACACCCACCTGTTCGACACTATATTTTGATTCTGCCCTTCGAAAAGGAACATCGGCTCTAACAATTCCGTCTCCGTCTACCAAAACAACCGGAAATGTTTCAAAAAAAGTGGGCATGCGACGTACAAAAAGTTCATGTCCTTCTTTATCTCTAAAAACAGGATGTCCTAACCACCCAACAGCAATTCCATCTCCGTTATCCATTGATCCTGCTCTGAACAATCCACCCTTTGCCGGGTTATTACCGATGTAATCATAAAATGCTAATTTTTCAGGAATTTTAGACCAAGCTTCGGATAAACTTTGAGTTTCGGCTAACCCAGCACCAACTCTTCGATAGATTTCTTGCTGGAAGTATCCTTGATCCCATTGATAACGAGTGGGACCAAATAACTCAATCGGGGTAGTTGCTGAACCATACCACATAGTTCCAGCAACAACAAAAGCTGCAAAAAAGACAGCCGCGATACTACTGGAAAGCACAGTTTCAATATTTCCCATACGTAATCCTTTGTATAGACGTTGGGGCGGACGAACACTAAGATGAAATAGGCCTGCCAATATGCCCAATGTCCCCGCTGCAATATGATGAGAAGCTATTCCTCCCGGAACAAAAGGATCAAAACCCTCGACACCCCAGGCTGGATTTACAGCTTGTACCTTTCCGGTTAGGCCATAAGGATCCGACACCCATATTCCAGGACCATACAATCCAGTTACATGAAAAGCACCAAACCCAAAACAAGCCAGCCCTGAGAGAAATAAATGAATTCCAAAAATCTTAGGCAAATCCAAAGAAGGTTTTCCTGTACGTTCATCACAAAATATTTCTAGATCCCAATACACCCAATGCCAGATAGCCGCCAAGAAGCATAAGCCAGAAAACACAATATGCGCCCCAGCCACACCTTCATAACTCCAAATACCGGGATTAGTTATAGTTCCTCCCGTGATACTCCAACCACCCCACGAATTGGTTATTCCTAAACGAGTCATGAAGGGTATAACGAACATGCCTTGTCTCCACATTGGATCAAGAACGGGATCAGAGGGATCAAAAACTGCTAATTCATATAGAGCCATCGAACCGGCCCAACCGGCAACCAAAGCTGTATGCATTATATGTACAGCCAGCAAACGACCGGGATCATTCAATACGACGGTATGAACACGATACCAAGGCAAACCCATGAAAATACCCCTTTATCAACAAAAAATAGACACTATGTAACTTTATTGCACTGGAAAAAACAATGTTATGGCCCCTCCCTTTTCGGTGGATTATCTTGTAGAAAGGAGTAATATTTTTTCTATTCTTTATAATATTTTAGTCATAATGTCACAATTCTGTTTGTAGGAACAAAGAGAAGCAGATCTATTCTATACTCGATAAGTACCAATACGCAATGGGGGGTTAACCCCATTTTATAAGAGCGAATGCGTGGAGATTTTTTCATAATGCAAGGCGCTTGCTCGTAAGATTTTGTTTGGTTTTATTCATTTTGTCTTCCTTGTATTTATATTTATTTTTTAGTTATTTATGAACTTAGCAAATCCGTGAATAAAAATTAATCAAAATATTAACTAAATAAAAATGAATATGAATTAAATAAATATGAAGAGAATAATAAATAGGAATATAAATATTATATACATTGTAATATTAATAGAATTGTAATAATATTATATATTATAATATAATTAACTATAACTATATAGTAATTAACTATATAATTTAATTAATATTAATATATTAATATATATTATATTAAAATATTATATTAAATATTAAGTAAGACTAAATATCTTTAAGCTAATTTAAGCTAATATAATATTAATATTCTTAAGACAATAAATTCATTGTTACGCTTTCACATCAAAGTGAAATAAAGTATTTAATCTTTTTGTCTTTACATTTCATGCCTATTGGTGTTCCAAAAGTCCGTTTTCAACTTCCCGGGAGGGGCCATAAAAATTGGATTGACATATAGTGCGACTTGTCAGATATATTGGGCCATATGGGATTTCCCCGTTTTCCTCCCCTGATCGGGATTAACCTCTGTTTCGCCCAAGAAAAATTGATTAAATCATCAAAAATTTGGAGCGTGAAGTATAATGAAACGCAAATAGATCTATGCTTTGGAGGTATCTTATCAATTAGAATAATTTATTAGAATAATTTATGGTTGGCTTGTTTTGTTTGGACCAATAAAATGAAGTATGCTAGGCTCCGTTGAGAAAAACCCAATTAGTACGATATCCATGATTACTACTTATAGTTATAGCATATTCTAGTAGCATATTCTATTTTAAAATTTTAAAATAAAGAGCAGGCAATTTAAAACTGCTAATCATAATCAATCAAATAATATGACGAATGCGTCAACTATTTGACGGAAGACGTGAAAGGAATTGAAAAAAAAAATTTGAGCAAAAAGACGCGGTATTGGTGCAACTTGCCCTATATGTGCAAATAAAAATGGGGCGGATCCTTACTCGGAGTAGAGCACAAAACCTAAGAGAATTTAAGAAGCCCATTCAGGAACAAGAAAATGCCATCGTGATTTTAATTAAATTGGATCCCGATGAAAGAATACATCAATGAGAAGTTAGTTTGATAAGTTTAATGAATTCTTTTTTAGATTTTATAGATAAACGGATCAAAACTCATCTTTCTTAAACAATGAAAGAAAGGACCCTTTCGTTAGAAGAGAAGTTAGAAAGGACTTACTATCACAAAAAGGAGGGCTGGAATCTACACATTGATCTTTTTTTTCTAAATTTTTATTGAACCGTATGCATCAAAATATGCATGTACGGTTCCTAAGGGATAGAATCTGATCCTAATCAACCGACTTTATCGAGAAAGATTACTTTTTTTAGGCCAAATGGTTGATAGCGCGATCTCAAATCAACTTATCGCTCTTATGCTATATCTTAGTGCAGAAAGCGAGACCAAAGATTTATATTTGTTTATAAACTCTCCTGGCGGATGGGTAATACCCGGAATGGCTATTTATGATACTATGCAATATGTGCGACCGGATATACAAACAGTATGCATGGGATTAGCCGCTTCGATGGGATCTATTATCCTGGTCGGAGGAAAAATCACCAAACGTATAGCATTCCCTCACGCTCGGCGCCATTGAGTTTTTTATTTGAAAGAACAAAACTATGCCTTCGCCATAAAAAATATGAATATATATTAAGTAATAATAGCATGGCATTTTGAATTCGATATAAGAAATTCGTTTATTGTTTTTTTTTTAACATTAGATTATTTATCGAAAGAGTAGTATGAGATATTAAGGGTATTTCCGATTTTATCTTAATCTGTCGGAGCCTTATTTCAGCGTTGCAAACTTTTTTGTTTTCACACCATAAAGGTTCTTAATGTTATGAAAAAGTACGAACAAAAAATAAGATTATATTATTTTTTTATTAAAAAAAAAGAAACTTTGGGATTGCTAAATCATCGATGAAATAAAGCAACGGAGCCACCATAGTATTTGTTTTTTATTAACTAACTTCCTCTCAAGTCTCAAGAGAAGGGTGGTTATTGGATCATTTACCGATCTAGGCCTGATAGGCTCTATACTTTCCTTCGATCAACTAAAAAAGTTAAGTTTCTTGTGGAGCCGTATGCAATGCCCAAACAATGCCTGTACGGTTGTTTAATTCTATCTTTTTTTGTTAATTATTCTTTATCCCGTCATTTATCTTATCGTGCAAGATAGAGTAGCCTTTGATTATCTTATATCATCAGGGTAATGATCCATCAACCTAGTGCTGCTTATTCTGAGGGACAGGTAGCAGAATTTGTCCTGGAAGCGGAAGAACTACTGAAACTGCGCGAAATCCTCACAAAGGTTTATGCACAAAGAACAGGTAAACCCTTATGGATTGTATCCGAAGACATGGAAAGGGATACTTTTATGTCAGCAACAGAAGCCCAAGCTCATGGAATTGTTGATCTTGTAGCAGTTGCATAATCATAATTAAAGTAGCAGAAATTTCACGCAAATCATGATTTGAGATTTTTTTCTTAGGGGTATTTAATATTCGTAATTCTATTACTTATTCTCTTAATTCAAATTAAGAGAATAAGTAATAGAATATTTATCAATTTAATAGATATAGAAAGCATTTATAATCATCTGGTTAGGATCGATCTAAACCAACCCATTATGCATACGATTTACCATGCCAACTATTAAACAACTTATTAGAAACACAAGACAGCCAATCAGAAATGTTACAAAATCCCCCGCTCTTGGGGGATGTCCTCAACGCCGAGGAACGTGTACTAGGGTGTATGTGCGACTCGTTCAGATTGGGGGTTGGGACAAACGAAAGGAAACAACTTTCGACTACCCATGATCAGTACCGATGAATAGGATAAAATGAAAAAAAAACCTTCCTTATCTAAAAAAAAAGTAAAAAAAGAGTTCTATCCTTCTATTGTGTATCAAATTTATGGTTTCCCTTGGTGCAAATTCAATCACCTCAATTCTCGATTTCAAAACGAGAAAAAATTCCCCATTGGCAGTAAATTGTTGTTATCCGTTAAGCGGGGATAATCATATTAAAATTAAAAAGCAAAAAAAGTTCTGGCACCACTCTTGTAAGAACGGACGGACTAAAAGGGTCAGCTAATCAGCCAATCCGCATAATTAAATACCGTTACTGTATAGCTAGATCTTGGTGTGAGAGACCTATTACTGGATAATAACGGGTAGAGCCAAAAAGTGTCAACTGTACAAGTTAACAATAGCATTGATTAAATGAAAGACGGGGCTCCGGTGTATAGAAAAGACCTCGCCGTTTAAGAACTAACCATAAAAACGATGAAACCCACTATTTCTTTATCTTACTACTCATTTTTATTTACTATGTTTTTGTTTGATACCGAGTATCAATACAATTTATTATTTCGAGGTGAAATACCTAGAGAAAAAATCGTGGTTGGGAAGGTTAGAGTAGCAAAAACCATTGGAATTATTATTTTATACATTGGAAAAATCCGTTTTGTTATTATAGAAAAGGGGAAAAGAATAACTGAAAGAAAGGAAATCAATCAGTTAGTCATCAACGTTTCGGGTATTCAATGACCAGAATTAAACGAGGATATATAGCTCGAAAGCGTAGAATAAAAATCCGTTTATTCGCATCAAGCTTTCGCGGGGCTCATTCAAGACTTACTCGAAATATTATTCAACAAAAAATCAGAGCTTTGGTTTCGTCCCATCGGGATAGAGATAAGCAAAAAAGGAATGTGCGTCGTTTGTGGGTCATTCGTATAAATGCCGTAATTCGTGAGAATACAATATCTTTTAGTTATAATAGATTAATAAACAATCTGTACAAGAGAAAGTTGCTTCTTAATCGTAAAATACTTGCGCAACTTGCTATATTAAATAGAAATTGTCTTTATATGATTTCCAATGACATCATAAACATAAAATAAGGCGATTAGGAGGAATCCATCGAAATGTTTTACTGTTTTACATGGAATTCCTTGGCCTTAGAGAATGAATTCCGGGAAGGTAGAATAGAAATTAAAATACGATTGATGATAATATAATCAAGTAGTCAAACGAAGCAAAAAAAACATTTAATAAAAAAAAGATTGATTCTTCTTCCCCAACTTCCCTAATTCGCTTTTGTCTTACGCCACCAAAATCCATATTTTGGGATTTTTCGAACAAAACATCAGTTTGAGTTCGGATTGGACTTTTTATTCAATTGAAACGTAAGCCTAGTTTTTTTGGATTCTAAGACCTGTCGTTTTCGTTTTAACGACCAACTCTCTTTTTTTCAAATTTTTTTTCATTAGTAAGAAAAGGTAATGGAGATAAAATACGAGCTTGTTTTATAGCAATAGTAATTAATCGTTGTTGTTTTAAAGTTAATCTATTCACCCGTCTCGATAATATTTTTCCTTGTTCACTAATAAATCGACTAATTAAACTCATGTTTCTATAATCAATATGATCCCCCGATCCAATCGGGGGCAAACGCCGACGAAAAGATCGCTTGGACTTAAGAAAAATTCGCTTGGATTTATCCATGGTTTGTTTATTCCTTATTTTGAAAATCTTCTTTCGTTTGATCGGATCAAAAATGATAATGATTTAGAATTAAGAAATTTTGCTTGTTTATATTTCAATATATATATATATATATATATGAAATATATAAAATAAAATTAAATATATAATATAAATTATAAATATATAATAATTATAATAATTAATTAATTAATTATAATAACATTCTAATAATATAATAATAATATAATACTATATTAATAGTATATAATTGAAATATAAAAATATCTATTATGTTAATATGTCATTTTTCATCTTCCTTGTATAAAGTGACAAGCAAGTCATCGATGCCATTTATTTCTTTATCTCCCTGTGAATTGTATGTCTATGACAGTAGGGACAGAATTTTTTCAATTCTAATCGACTAGACGTATTGTGTCGATTCTTTTGAGTAATATATCTGGAAATGCCTGTTGATTTCTTATTAACATTGTTTCGAACACAACTGGTACATTCCAAAATAACCCGTACTCGGACATCTTTACCCTTGGCCATGAACCTCCTTTTGGTTTTTTATTCACTCAACTCTTTTATTTTCCGATTTGAAGCGCGGAAGACAGGAACAAAAAAAGAAAAGTTGCTCACTCGAAACAAATTATGAAATGTTGTGTTGTAACCAATTATACTGAAAATAAGTAATACTTAGAATCGCAGTACAGTAGTTTATTTAAGCATCTTGTATGATACTGTTGACCTAACCAGATTTCCACCTCAATTAAATTAAATTAAGAAAGAGAATTGAAGTTAATTTACTTGAAGCTCCGTCCCGAGTTCAAAATTTCACTGAGGTTGAATCCACTTTTATTCTTTCTCTTTTCTAACTTCTTTGAATTATAAAAAAAGAGGGGTAGTAGTTCCAGATATTTATTTAATCTTCTTCACCCCCCCATGTTAGTAACTAGAATGAAAAAAAGGGGAATGTCAACGCATCTGGGAAAAAACGATTGATCTCTATCAATAGGCCTGCTAAGGATCCGAACCATAGAGTACTTATTACTGGCGCCACAGATAGATATGTTTTTAGATCTCGCATTTCTAATCCTCCTTCTTTATTCAAGTGTTTATTGTAATACATAATAGTAATACATATATGATCAGATGTATATGTAGTATTTGCATTTGTTTTGTGCGCGGAATTCTTAATTCAAATTGAAATGTACAAAAATTTGATATCTAAAATTTTCCCTTTCTTAAAACTAAAAGAAAAAAACCCGTCCCTTTCCGCCCGCCTGAGCAGTAAGGTTATTCTTTTTATATGTTATCTGATATGAGACCAAAACAAAGAAGAAATGGAAATGGCGAGTGTATCTCAACAGAGAAAATGAAATAAATCTGTATAAATCTGTGGAAAACAAGACAGGGATTCTCTACAATGACATTGTAGACCAATTGATTGTAGACCAATTGCAAGGGATGTAGCGCAGCTTGGTAGCGCGTTTGTTTTGGGTACAAAATGTCACGGGTTCAAATCCTGTCATCCCTACCTCTTACTTTACTTCGTCTATGAGCAATAACGAGGGATCTATTGAAATCGAGTAAAAGTGAAGTGGGCATACCTAATCTTTCATTTATATCTATATCATGTTATATATGATAATATATGCATTCAAGATTGTAATTAAGTGGAGTTTAAAAAAAAAAGATACAGTCGTTTTTTGTGATAAAAAAGCGCTCTTAGTTCAGTTCGGTAGAACGTGGGTCTCCAAAACCCAATGTCGTAGGTTCAAATCCTACAGAGCGTGATTCTGTTCTTGTTTTGTTAGATCAAAAATTTTACAGAAAAAATAGAACAGTCATCTTAATTTGACCTCCTACGAATTCAAGAAAGGAGGAGGTCAAATTAAGAAGGTCTTAATCAAAGATCCAGCTGATCACCTCGTCTGTATTGTAAATAGGCAGTTACAAATAAGCCAGCCAAAGTAATAGGAATTAGACCTAAGACGATTCCAAATAGAAAAACTTCAATCATTTCAATTTATTTGAAAAGAGAAAAAGAGAGATAATATCTATTTTTAAATATTAATCCATATTGACAAAAAATCTCAATAACCAAGAATTTGAAATTAACATCTTAAGGAACTAGAGAATGGGCGGAATACAGCAAAAAAATTGCTTTTT